CTCTCTATAACGTCAACGACACATATCGAAGATGCGGAGAAACAGGTTTCCTGGTTCCAGGACAATTCTGCCACTCTGCAGGAGGAAAACCTCCGCCTGCATGAGGAAAACCGCCACCTCCGGGAAAAACAGAAAACCCTCGAAAGTGGTCGGTTAGAGTTGGAGAGCCGGGTTGGGTTCCTGGACAATGACAATTCTGTCATTCTGCATGAGCAAAACCTCCGCCTGCGTGAGGAAGTCTACCACCTCGGGGAAAAACAGATAACCCTCCAAACTGAGCTAGAAATGAAAATACATTTGCAAAATGATGAATTATGGGAGAACAATTTGAAAATAATAGCGTTAGAGCAGAGCCGGGCAAACTTAACAAAAGTTCTGCAGTCATACGGTGCGTGCGCCTGAGGTTCCGTGGAAGTGGAAGGAAGAATAACCCTAACCAAGAGAAAAAGAGAGCTCTGCGATATGGATCTGACGCATCAATGCGAACACTTCGAAATAGCAACTTTTTTCTCAAAGTCAAAGAAAGAAAGATTCGTGGCTCGGGGGATCCAAAAATGCATGTTTTTTTTATCCCCCGAGTCTTTTTTGTGTGATTTCGTTGAGTGAGGATTCATCCATAGAACTGACCTGGGCTACGGGGAGCCACGACCCGCGGCCCAGGAAGAAAAAAAAGAGTTACCTAAGGAGAAGCGCTCCGCGGCAAGAGATTCAATGGATCCGCCAGGAAGCTACTACTATACTAGAGCCAGAAAGGGCGTTCCGCAAGGCGCTTCGAAGGCGGGAACTAGAGAAGATAGGTTATTGGAGAAAAGAAAGATCGACTCTCATTAATGAGAGTCGATCTTTCTTTTCTTTTTAAGTAAAAAATGAGTAAAGTAAATAAATTAATAACAAGATTGATACATAGGAGAAATAGAAGAATAGATAAGAAGAGATTCTCCCCCCCCCTACATATTTTAGAACTTCTCCTATAAAGAAGGTTGTCGTACCAATGCCATTCGTAATTCCACCAATTACTCGTCTATCAAAAAAATGAGTTAGTGCGGATAATCCTCTTATACCCCTACTTAGTGTTGTTGAATAAAAAAGATCTATGTAAGCACGATTCGATGACCAAGTATATATCACATTGATTATTTTGTCCCCAAGAAGTCTCTTAGGACTCATTTTCACAAATGAATTGATTAAGTCCAAATTCTGTAAAGATGAAGAAACAGGCCTATAAAAAAAGAATGCTACAAAGATTCCTACAGAGACTATACTGACTGAAAAAGTTGCATTTGTAAGAAAATCATACCAATCCGCAGAATTGTTCGAATTTTTATGTAAAAGATTGATAGACGGAGTTAACCATTTGGATAATATATTCCTATTGAAATCCATTCCTCCTTGATCGAAAGGAATTCCTATAGATCCAACACACAAACTAAATAGAGCCAACCCAAGCAGCGGCAATAGCATAGTATTATGCGATTCATGAGGATATGGGGGAATTTCTTTATTGATATTGACAAAATGAGTCATTTTCATAAAGGATCGCCTCCTATTTTGTACATTCCCACCCATTGGACCCATTGGATCTCTTTTTTTAGAAAAAAAGGAAGCCCTCTCATTATTATTCATTGTGGATAAAAGAAGATCTTTGTTAATTCCTTTCCTTCCTTCTTTACCCCATATGGCTATTGAATAGAACGAGCTATTTTTTTTTCCACTGAAATTTTGAAAATAAACGTTTAAATGCCCTTCAAAGGTAAGTAAATAGATCCGAAACATATAGAATGCAGTTAATCCTGCTGTGGAACAAGCTATGATCGCGAAAATAGGTGAATACAACCAACTATCGTTAAGAATTTCGTCTTTTGACCAAAAACAAGCAAGAGGTGGAATGCCACAAAGAGAAAGTGTACCTAACAAAAAAGCAGTTTTTGTAATTGGCACATATTTTTTGAAACCCCCCATAAGAGCCAGATTCTGACTTTTATCTGGAGAATATCCAATAATTCTTTCCATTGAATGAATAATGGATCCAGAGCCTAAAAATAATAATGCTTTCGAATAGGCATGAGTGATCAAATGAAATAAAGCAGCTTGATAAGACCCCATACCGAAAGCTAACATAATATAACCCAATTGCGACATTGTAGAATAAGCTAAACTTCTCTTAATGTCTATTTGAGCCAGAGCCAAAGTAGCTCCTAAGAGTACTGTTATTATACCTATCAAAGAAATGAGATTCATTACGTACGGTATAACTGCGAAAAGAGGTAGAAGCCGGCCTACAAGAAAAATGCCCGCTGCTACCATAGTAGCAGCATGTATAAGAGCCGAAATCGGAGTGGGTCCCTCCATGGCATCAGGTAACCATACATGAAGGGGGAATTGTGCCGATTTCGCAATTGCACCGAGGAATAATAGGGCGGCACACAGAGTCAGAAATAAAGAATTTATCCCATGATTCTCAATCAAGTTATTGACTATTTTGAACAAGTCTCGAAATTCGAAACTACCTGTTATCCAATAAAGACCTAAGGTTCCTAATAATAAACCAAAATCCCCCACACGATTAGTTACAAATGCTTTTTGACAAGCATTTGACGCAATTGGTCGCGTGAACCAAAAACCTATTAATAGATAGGAACACATTCCAACTAATTCCCAAAAAATATAAATTTGTATCAAATTAGAACTCGTAACTAATCCCAACATGGAAGCATTGGAAAAACTCATAGAAGCAAAAAATCTCAAATATCCTTGATCATGAGACAGATAATTGTCACTATAAATAAGAACTAAGATTCCAACAGTAGTAATTAATATTGACATAATAGAAGTCAGTGGATCGATCAAGTCGCCAAACTCTAAGGAAAAATCATGATGGATGGTCCAAGACCCTACATATTGATAAATAGAATTCCCGTTTATTTGCTGAATCGCCAGGTCGGCCGAAAAAAGCATAACTATACTTAGTAATAAAACACTAGGAAAAGCCCACATGCGGCGCAGATTTTTTGTTGTCGTTGGAACAAGAAGAAGTCCCACTCCTATTGCTAGAGGAACCGGAAGCGGAACGAAAGGGATGATCCATGCATATTGATATGTATGTTCCATAAGAAAATCAAAGTTTTTTCTATTCTTAGTAATTGAGTAATTGAATTGTTTCCGATTCACCAGCTCTTATCTCTTTCGGAAGGAACAATCCAATAAATAAAAAAAGAAAAATAGGAAAGAACTCAAATAGAATTTTTCGAATTTTCCATTTTCAATCATTCCATGAATTCTTACAAGAATTTCGATTCATAGAACAAGTAAAAAGAATTCTCGTACTTGATTCTGATATGGGTCATAGGATCCATCAATAACTCGACCCAATCAAAAGAAGACCTGGGTATTAGTTTATTCGGGATAATTCACTAATTCTGATTGCGTGGAGTAAGCTGCCTAGGCTTCGAGGAAACTCTACGATACCTATTACTTCACTAACTGTCACTGCGCTGCGAATTGAAAGATGAGAATTGGGAGATAGTCTGAAATCCATCTTGGGAATTGCTTTTAACCGAATTAGCGAGTAGATTGTAAATGGCGCCGCGATCGGATCATTACCCGAATGTAAACGGTAGCGCGCCTACTTGTAGAGTTTACTTGTAGAGTGAGTGGTTCAATTGTGTATATCGGGACTTCTCATTCTCCGAACTGTATTATTCTATAGCTTTCTATATCTATACTCAACGTAAAAAGATTTCCATTCTATATGATAGTCTAATACCGTTATTCTATTCCATTCCACCCTTTCATCTTTCAATTGAATAACCGGAATTCGAACGATCTAGTAATTCAGTAATGAAGTCATGATTGGTTTGATTTGGGAGTTTCCCTATCGCTAGATTTCCGATTGACAAGTTCATTTTGATATGATATGCTAGTATTGGTATTCTCTGCAACCCCCTTTGTTTTATCGAATCCTCTTTTGGATTAAACTTATTTATCTAATGAAAATGAATGGAGACCCTATGAAAAGACCAGGAAAACTGACCGTATTACTACAGGTGCTTATCATGGCGGTGGCTCTGCCTCTCTGCAGCTGGGGAGGTTGGAGCCTGTGGCGCTTTTTCTCTTCCGCAAAAACAAGCAACAGCCCTCCTTCCACAACCTGTGTTCTCAAAGACACAGACCCCGCGGAAGAATCCGATACTGCTCGACTCGAGGGTGTCGAAGAAACGACACCAATGGAAGAATCCGATGACACTGCTCTACTCGAAGGGGTACAAGAGAACGAATCTCAGGACCAATCAGGGATTGCCGAACTCGACAATGAGGACAAGGCACCGCCTCTCGATGAGAATCCGCGCCCATCTCCTCTAGTACGCTTAAAAATACTTGATCCTCAAGTACGCTTACAAATACTTGATAGGACCTTAGAGTTCAACAAAACTCTCTTGTCCGAAAAAGAGCAGGCTTTTTTCAAAAGAATGAATCGGATTGGCCTTTTGGGAAACTCCATTCCTAAAAATGGTCCAAAGAACGAAGAACTCCGTGTGCGGTTAGACGACATCATAAACACTCATAAGAGTGTCATGCTATCCAAAGAAATTCCACGCTTGTACTTCAAGATTTCCCTTTTGGAAAGTGCAAAAGTGAAGCTCCAAGACGAAGATCAAACCTGATTTGATCCATGAAAGGAAAAGCTGGGCGGATCTTCTCCTCTGTGAGTATTATGGGTTGATTCCGTTTTGGTGGTATCAACCCTTGAGTCGAGTTATAATCTATGATTCGATCATGAATCCGCCTAAAGAGATCTGTTTAGGTATTCATGACTCCTAAGTAGAATCCCTACCGGTCGAATTAGGGATTGACCGGGTAATTGTAGAGGTGTATTAAAAAAAACCACGGGAGGTGGCTTAAATGTGGAAGATTAGTTTGGTCGTCAAATGGTTTCGGCGAGTTCACGTATTGTTTAGTTTCTGCGTGAGTCCGTTGAATTTGCGAAAATGGTTTTCTGAGTTTGTCCTAGGAGTGTGGAAATTTGTCTTTTGGTCTTTCTGGGGCGGAGTCTTGGTCTTTTGCTGTCGGTGTGTACCAATCCCAAGGTCTTATTGGAATAATCGCCATACTTATGGGGATCGTTGGGTTCGAAATTTGGATACTGCTGAAGCAATTCAGCGGATAGACTTTCTAATTCAAAGAAAAAGGTTCGAGTCAGCAAAACACTGGTTACTTTTCAACGAATCGTTTCGCCGGTTACAATCTGGCGAGGATCTGTTACGACGCCAGCGCGCACTTGAGGGGGAAGATTCCAGCGATCTAGAGCCCCTAAATTCATTCCTACGACTGGAAAAGGGTGTCGCTAGGGGATTCTATGAATCTTGTTGCGTGTTAACGGCAGAACTTTCCATTTTAGACGAAAGGAAGTCCCGATTAGTATTAGTGGAGGCCCCGGCCCCAAACAACGGAACGGGTCGAACTGCATCCCTCCACATCCACAGGAACAGTCAACTCCCTGCAGTTAACTTGAGACAAAGTTCCATCAACCTGAGGAGACTCCACGAGGACCGGACGGCCCCTCCTTCCGGTTCAGGCAATCGACTGATTGCGCCGGGCGAAGAACAAGATTTCGGGCTTCCGTGGCAGGATCCGCCCGGCATATTCTAAGACAAATGTGTTAGCTATTCAGAATTCCCGGTTATTTTGAAAGTTTCCTACTGTCTAGGTAGGGACTGACCGGGAAAAGGGAGGGGGTACGTACCATGTGAGATAATTGGTTGGGAAAAGTGGCCAGCGCCTTTGCAGTGGCTTTTGGAGGGATAACTAGTCTCAATAGGTTGAAGAAACCGGCTCACTGCGCCAGGCGAAGGAGAATCCAGCGCTGCGGGGCAGGACGCGAGCTCCCCGGCGACCCCGGACGAGCTATAGTGGAACTAAGTATTTAGGGGGAATTCGAAAACCTTTCTTACGATATAGATTCGAATGAGGGTTCGGATAGAAAGGTACCAATCAGTAGGAATTCTTCTTTCTTCGGATATTGTATGTTGTAAAAAAGGTTCCCCTAAAAAAGAACCTATCCCATTTTTTACCTAGGAATATTCTATGCGAGGCACGCGTATATCCATTAGTATGTTATCAAGGAAGTATCATTTAGAGAATAAATAGAATAAAATAAAAAGAATAATAATCCGAACAATACATGTCTTTCACATCCAACTCTAAACAATGAGCAACCTCCTCATTTTTGAATGGCGGTTCCAAAGAAACGTACTTCTCTGTCAAAAAAGCGTATTCGTAAAAATATTTGGAAAAAAAAGGGGTATTGGGCAGCGAGAAAAGCATTTTCATTAGCGAAATCTCTTTCTACCGGGAATTCAAAAAGTTTTTTGTACGACAAAAAAAAAAAGAACCAAGTCTTGGAAGAATCTGAATCAATATGACTCCCTGAATTGTTATGTCTAAAATGAAGGATTTCCATTAACTCATATTTTTCTTTTCAACGGATCAATACGAGACGGGACTGGTTATTGCGGTATGCAGAATAAGAAGTCCTCTGCTTACTGTATTCTCCATTTTTTGACGAAGTAGTGAAGGACAAGATACAAAGTTTTCGCTTTCTTTTTAGTAGGTTTTTCTAATTTGTGAGATGGGGGTTGTCATTTTCCTCATCGATTCACTTTTCATAATCCACTAACGAAAAGAAAAGTCTTCTTTTTCCTTTAGGAAGGATTTTTTTGGATTATGTATTCCTAATATGTAGTCCAAATAAGGGTCCTATATTTGGGCTGTGGAATCCATCAAGATCTATATCTATATATAGAATATAGATCTTGAGAGCTTTCTTTTCTTTAGAAATATAGAATTTTTTTTTTGAAGTACGCTAAAATTCCGAGAAAGATTGAAACCTTTTAGTTCTATGCCTGGATAGAGGACAGAACTATCTAGTTCCAACTGCTGCATTTCCATGCCAGGCGAAGTGAAACCAATGGAAAGCTCTTTGTGAAAGTGAAACCTAACACCCTACGATCCCACAATACGAATGATTGTTGAATGTTCAATTAGTAATTTAAACGAGTGTTTTTTCATTGATTGTCAGATTCCCTAAAAAAGATTTGATTGAATTGACTCCTTAGAATCTCGACGATTGAATATGGATGGGCTATTATGTTTTCGAGTAAGCCGCCATGGTGAAATCGGTAGACACGCTGCTCTTAGGAAGCAGTGCTAGAGCATCTCGGTTCGAGTCCGAGTGGCGGCATCTTCGAAAAGAGATACAATAAATCATTATAATGAATAATGAATGGAATTCCTTATTTCCATTCCAGTCTTGAAGGATCCCTCTTTTCTTTTTTATTTTAGGATTTTTTTATGATATTCTCGACTTTACAACATATATTCACTCACATTTCTTTTTCGATCGTTTCAATTGTAATTAGTATTTATTTACTAACCTTATTATTAGTCTACGAAACGCTAGGACTCTATAATTCGTCAGAAAAAGGCATGATAGCTACCTTTTTCTGTATAACAGGATTGTTAGTTACTCGTTGGATTTCTTCGGGACATTTCCCCTTAAGTGATTTATATGAATCAGTAATGTTTCTTTCGTGGGGTTTTTCCATTATTCATATGGTTCCACATTTTAGGAATCAAAAAACCCATTTAAGCGCAATAACCGCGCCAAGTACTATTTTGACTCAAGGCTTTGTTACTTCTGGTCTTTTATCAGAAATGCATCAATCCACAATATTAGTACCTGCTCTCCAATCTCAGTGGTTAATGATGCACGTAAGTATGATGGTATTGAGCTATGCAGCTCTTTTATGCGGCTCGTTATTCTCAGTAGCGCTTCTAGTCATTACATTTCGAACACGCATAGATATTTTTGGCAAAAGAAATCATTTATTAACAGGGTCATTTGTTTTTGATGAGATCCAATACGCAAATGAAAGAGGCAGTGTTTTACGAAACACTTTTTTTCTTTCATTTCGAAATTATCACATGTATCAGTTGATTCAGCAATTGGATCGTTGGAGTTATCGTGTCATTAGTCTAGGGTTTCTCTTTTTAACCATAGGTATTCTTTCGGGCGCGGTATGGGCTAATGAGGCATGGGGGTCATATTGGAATTGGGATCCCAAGGAAACTTGGGCATTTATTACTTGGACCCTATTTGCAATTTATTTACATATGAGAACAAATCAAAATGTTCAAGGCACGAATTCCGCAATTGTGGCTTCTCTTGGATTTCTTATAATTTGGCTATGTTATTTTGGGGTCAATCTATTAGGAATAGGATTACATAGTTATGGCTCATTCACATTAACATCGAATTGAAGAAGCGACCCAATCTAGAGGAACATAGTCTGAAGTTTGTGTGAGTTTTTTAGAACCATTTGAATCACTACTGGATGCAAATGGTTCTCAAAAACTCCAAACGTATCTGATTCGAATGGACTTCATTTTCTTTTTCCTTAAGATAAGGAAAAAGAAGACTTCTTTTTTTTCATTGTCCAGCGAATGGTTTTTGAAATCATAGCATTATTTTCTATCTTATTCATGAAAACTATCTTATCGAATAAAAGTAATTCGATAGGATAGCTTCTACCTTGTCAACGGATAGTGAGAGAAGGAAATCCGGATAAATACCAATCCCTATTACGGGTAGAAAGATACAGATCGAAACAAAAAGTTCTCGTGGTCCAGAATCCAAAAAAGAAGAGTTTGGGGCGGGAAATTGCTTGTATCCATAGAACATCTGGCGTGACATAGATAATGAATAAATAGGAGTTACTATCATTCCAATTGCCATTACAAAAGTAATGAGTATTTTTGGCATTAAAAGAGATTTTGGACTGGTAATTACTCCAAAAAAGACTACCAATTCGGCAACAAAACCACTCATTCCCGGCAATGCAAGAGAAGCCATCGAGAAGCTACTGAACATTGTAAATATTTTAGGCATTGGGATAGCTATTCCGCCCATTTCGTCGAGATAAACAAGACGTATTCTATCGTAACTCGTTCCTGCCAAGAAAAAAAGCGCACCACCAATAAATCCGTGAGAAATGATTTGTAAAATGGCTCCATTTAGTCCTGTATCGGTTATCGAACCAATTCCTATAATTGTAAAACCCATATGAGATACAGAAGAATAGGCTATTCTCTTTTTTAAATTGCGTTGGCCAGGAGATGTTGAAGCTGCATAGATTATTTGAACTGTACCTATTATCATCAACCAGGGAGAAAATATAGAATGAGCGTGGGGTAAGAATTCCATATTGATCCGAACCAATCCATACGCTCCCATTTTTAATAAGATTCCGGCTAGAAGCATACACGTACTGTAATGTGCCTCCCCATGGGTATCTGGTAACCATGTATGTAAGGGTATAATCGGTGATTTGACAGCATAAGTAATAAGAAATCCAAAATAGAATAGTATTTCCAATGCCACCGGATACGATTGATTCGCTGAGGTTTCAAAATGTAAGGTTGCTTCGTTGGAACCATAGAAACCCATGCCCAGAACTCCCATTAATAGAAAAACAGAACCCCCCGCAGTGTACAAAAGAAACTTTGTAGCTGAGTACAAACGTTTCTTTCCTCCCCACATGGATAGAAGTAGGTAAACAGGAATTAATTCGAACTCCCACATGATAAAAAAAAGTAAAAGATCTCGAGAAGAAAATGATCCTATTTGGCCGCTGTACATTGCTAACATCAGGAAATGGAACAATCGTGAATCCCGAGTCACTGGCCGAGCCGCTAAAGTCGCTAAAGTAGTGATGAATCCCGTCAGTAAAACGGGTCCGATGGAAAGTCCATCGATTCCGAGTCTCCAGTGAAAATCCAAAAAATGGATCCATCTAAAATCCTGTTCTAATTGGATTAAGGGATCGTCAAATTGGAAATGATAACAGAATGCATAGGTCGTTAGAAGTAGATCTATTGTGCATATAGATAGAGTATACCACCGAATCATCTTATTTCCCCTATGAGGAAAAAAGAAAATGGAAGAACCCGCGGATATCGGCAAAATCACAATTATTGTTAACCAAGGAAAAGAATTCGTGGTAAAGACAAGATACACTTTGACCAAAAAACCCGTGCTCGAAATAATTTGATCGAGTACGGGTTTTTGTCGGTAAGGAGAAAAAAATGGGTTCAAGTAGAGTTTTCTAGAACGTATCAATAAGCTAGCCCCATGCTTCGCGTTGTCTCATGCCATAAATAAACCCGGACACTCAAGAAATCTGTTGGACAAGCGGATTCACACCTCTTACAACCTACACAGTCTTCCGTTCTTGGGGCAGAAGCAATTTGCTTAGCTTTACATCCGTCCCAAGGTATCATTTCTAATACATCTGTGGGGCAGGCTCGCACACATTGAGTACACCCTATACATGTATCATAAATCTTTACTGAATGTGACATGGTATCTATCCACTTTTTGAACGTCATAAATTTTCGATCTAGTAAAATCATAAAGGAATCATATATGGTAGACACCAGACGAATCGAGGGTTTACCAGAATCGATTTCGAATCAATCTACTTCTGGATCTGCTCATGATAGCGGTCCAAGATACTTTGATTTATTACGTTTTAGCAAACATGGGCCTATGTTTGTTTCTATCGTACATACCAATTTGAATTGGTGAATATTCTATTCAGTATTTAGATGATTACCGCTATTTATTCAGCAAGTTCGATTGATTGATACGAGTGGATTTTCTGTTACGATGAATTGACGAAACAATCGCAGGTCCAATAGCGGCTTCAGCGCCTGCAATAGCTATCACAAAAATCGCGAAAATGTCTCCTTTTAATTGGCGACTATCAAAGAAATCAGAAAATGTTACGAAATTCAAATTAACCGCATTCAGTATAAGCTCAAGACACATAAGTGCTCTGACCATATTTCGACTTGTGATCAATCCATAAATACCGATAGAAAATAAATAGGCACTCAAAACAAGCTCATGTTCAAGCATCATTGACCAACCCCTTATCAATCTGGATTTATTTGCTTTCAATAGGAACAAAAACTCCACCTTAATCCATTTTATTGACTAGAATCTCACAAGTGCAGAACAAAGGAAGGTATTGGTACTAGAATAGAGTGAACTAAAACCATTTCTATTTTATACATGAAAAATGGAATTGAAGTGAAGGAAAATGGGTGTGATAAGAAGGAAGTCTTTTGAGAGGACAGAACTCTTTCATTCGAACTCCTTCTTTTTATTACTGACGTGCCATAACAATTGCACCTATTAAGGCAACTAAAAGAATTATAGAAATGAGTTCAAAGGGAAGAAAAAAATCTGTTGATAAATGAGTCCCAATTTGTTGACCATTATTTACAAAATCCTGCTCTAAAATCTGGTTTGATCTTGTAGTCCAAATAATCCCGTACCATGAAGTATCTGGGACAGTAGTAATTAGTGAAACAAAAAGACTTGTACAAACCAGGGAAGTGACTCCTTCTCCAACGGTCCAAAGACCGAAATCCTTGTAATATTCTGAATCATTCATGAACATCACAGCGAATACGATTAACACATTTATGGCCCCTACGTAAATAAGGAGCTGTGCAGCAGCTACAAAATGGGAATTCGATGGAATATGGAATAGGGATATACAAACCAGAACCAACCCCAAGGAAAAGGCAGAAAAAATGGGATTGGTAAGTAATACCACTCCCAGACCTCCTAATAGAAGAACCGATCCCAAAAATACTAAAAGAAAATCATGTATTGGTCCAGTGAAATCCATTATATGGCAAATAATAGAGAAATAAGCTTAAATGGTTCATGATCTTTTTGACCAGACCGGGAAAAAATAGGTTACCCGACTCTTTTTAGGATATGCTCTGAATGGAATCCAATCCTAGATTGGGGGTTGATATAGAAATTCTCTAGATATATAATAAATATTCTTAATTTAGAGAGATGTAGATTTCGAAAAAATCACGGATAATGTATTTTTGCAAGACATGATTCTGAGCAATGAATCTGACATCAATAGCTAGGACTTTTACTTATTCGCCGAGCAGAATGGAAGATTTGCTCCTTTAGTATTTAGTAATAGTAATCGGAAATTGGAGTAATTGGTAATTGAATCAAGCGGTTTACCCATTTTTTATTTGATTTGAGTCGAAGTCATAATGGTTCGAATTAAGGAATCTCCAATTACTGACATTGGTAACCGACCCAAGGCAATTTGATTATAATTCAATTCGTGACGATTATAAGTAGAAAGTTCATATTCCTCAGTCATTGATAAACAATTTGTTGGACAATACTCGACACAATTACCACAAAATATACATATTCCGAAATCAATACTATAATTAAGTAATCGTTTCTTTCGAATTTCGGGTTCCAATCTCCAATCAACAGTGGGTAGATCTATAGGACATACACGAACACATACTTCACAAGCAATGCATTTATCAAATTCAAAGTGGATTCGACCGCGGAAACGCTCTGATGGAATCCATTTTTGATAGGGATATTGAATAGTTACAGGTAAACGACTCGTATGAGATAAGGTAATTATGAAACTTTGGCCGATATACCTTGCAGCTCTTACGGCTTGGTGACCATAATTCATGAACCCAGTTATCATAGGAAGCATATCGTAAATCTCTATGAATAATTGACATTTTCTTTCTCTTGTTTAAGAAAACTTATGAATCAAAAATACAATGAATGTCTTATGTCTTTACAGCGAAAGGAGTTGGAAAGAAGTTGTCAATAAGAGATTCCCGAGGGAAATAGGTAAAAGAAATTTCCACCCAAGATTTAATAATTGGTCCATTCTCATCCTAGGCAAAGTCCATCTTGTTGTGATAGAAATGAACAGGAACAAATAAGCTTTTGCTAATGTAATGAAAATACCAATTGTTGTTCCAAAGACTCCACTCAGTTCATTTATTCGGAAAAAATGAGGAATGAATATGAACGGAATAGAGGGATTCCAACCGCCCAAGTAAAGAACTGTTACAAATAATGAAGAGACTAGTAGATTTAGATAGGAAGCAACGTAAAATAAACCAAATTTGATACCCGAATATTCGGTTTGATAACCTGCTACTAATTCTTCCTCCGCTTCTGGTAAATCAAAGGGTAATCTTTCACATTCGGCTAGGGAAGAAATTAGAAAAACCGTAAATCCTATAGGTTGACGCCACAGATTCCAACCCCAAAAACCATATTTGGACTGTGCCTCAACTATTTCAACTGTACTTGAACTGTTAGATAATCATAGTCGGTGATAACATCACTGCTGCCATCGCTATTGCAGAACCGTACATGAGACTTTCACCTCATACGGCTCCTCAGTGGTCGTCATAAAAAAATCTAAGGACGGGCTCGTTATTCTCTCGATATAGTAGTTGAGTAGATAGAGGAAAGATGGATCGAAGAGTCCCACATTATACCAATCCAATTCTGTCGGCTATAATAACAAAAAGATGCTTCTGAATTGATCTCACCCTTTCTATTTCTAATGTATATTTCGAATTTCAAAAAATGTAATTTCGCTTAGTTCCGTAATACCTTAATCCTTCAATAAAAAGAAAATACTCATTGTATCAATTGCGACCTTTTTTCGATTACGAAAAAAGATTAGGCATTACATTAGTTCAGGAATCATGAGAATAATTCTCTCTGTATGATATAGATCAAATATTTCGTATTTTTCTTTTCTATTGCATATTTCTTTCGTTCCGGTTCTTCTTTCACATTTCATAGAAAAAGACAAGGAAGCTCTAAAAAAAGGTTACTTCGTTTCTGATAGCCATTTCTTTAACCAATGGGTAGGAGCATACTCAGGATCGGGATCCTGGGGAAGTACTGCTTGATCGTTTCTACTAACTTAAAGCCCCCACCCCAATTCCTTTTATGCGGAGAGACCTATTTAGGTAACTTAGATTATCTCCATTACGAATCCATTATGTACCTTAGTATTCCTAACCGCCCACTCATTTTTGCCCAAACCCCGTTATGACAGACAATAGTGAAAACTCCATATAGTTGCTCTTTTCTAACCGCGTCAAACCCTGATTGCTAATCAACTAATCTTGGGGTAATTTATTATGCTTATGGATGCTTAACTCTCGCACATAGGGAATGAGACTTCATCTTTTTACTGCAAATTTATAAGCTGTTTTGTTTCACTCATAGAACTTATCTGATTGAGTTCATTATCCGGAATGATGAATCAAAAAATGAAGATATCTACTCAATCCATTTCACTTCTTTCTTTCCTAGAAATCAAAGAAATAGGTAACAGCTCATGTCCAAACGAATCGCACGTAGAGATATGGATAAAACACATGGAGTTAATGGTATTTCATAACTAATCGATTGAGCAGCAGCTCGTAGACCACCTAAAAAGGAATATTTATTATTCGAACCATATCCTGACATAAGAAGTCCAAAAGGAGCAATACTTGAAACAGCAATCCATAAAAAAACACCTATACTGAGATCCGCTAGAACAAGCCGGTAGCTAAAAGGAATTACTGAATAACTTAGTAAAATGGATATAACTGCTATGGACGGTCCGAGACTAAATAAACGAATATCTCCTCTAGATGGTAGAAGATCCTCTTTAAAAAGGAGTTTTGTCCCATCGGCTAGAGCTTGCAGAATTCCAAAAGGACCTGCGTATTCAGGTCCTATACGTTGTTGTACTCCTGCAGATATTTTTCTTTCTAACCACACAATTATGAATATCCCTATTGTGATTCCAAATAGAGGAATAAAAATAGGTACAAGCAAGCGTGTGAGTCCATACACCTCTTTTAAGGATTCCAATCGAGAAAAAGAATTAATAGCCCGTACTTCCGTTGTATCAATTATCATTTCAACGATCAACTTCTCCCATAATGATATCTATACTCCCTAGTATCGTCATAATATCCGCCAATTTCATTCTTTTAACTAGCTGAGGAAGAATTTGCAAATTGAGAAAACCCGGTGGACGAATTTTCCATCTCCAGGGAAAAAGACTCTGATCCCCTATCAGAAAAATTCCCAATTCTCCCTTTGGAGCCTCCACTCTCATATAAAGCTCTTGTTTCAACAATTCAAAAGCCGGAGATGGTTTTTTACTAATGAATCGATATTCAAAATCATTCCACTCTGAATCCCTTTCTCTGCCAAAGCGCCGGACTTCTAAATTCTCATAGGGCCCCCCAGGAAGTCCTTCTAGAGCTTGTTGAATCATTTTTATGGATTCCATCATTTCACTGATTCGGACGAAATAACGGGCTAATGAATCCCCCTCTTTTTGCCATTGTACTTCCCAATCAAATTCATCATAACACTCATAATGATCAATTTTACGAAGATCCCATTGGAGTCCGGAAGCCCGTAGCATTGGCCCAGATAAACCCCAATTTATGGCTTCCTCCCCACTAACAATGCCCACTCCTTCAACTCGGCCCAAAAAAATAGGATTCCGCGTAATAAGCTTTTGATATTCAGCAATTCCTGTTAAAAAATACTCACAGAAATCCAAACATTTATCTACCCAACCATGAGGTAAATCAGCAGCGATTCCTCCGATACGAAAAAAATTATGCATCAGTCGCATACCTGTGGCAGCTTCGAATAGATCATATATCAATTCTCTCTCTCTGAAAATATAGAAGAAAGGCGTCTGCCCACCAATATCTGCCATAAAAGGGCCGAGCCATAACAGATGAGAAGCTATCCGACTCAATTCCAACATAATGACTCTGATATAGCTAGCTCTTTTAGGTACTTGAATATTTCCCAAACGTTCTGGGGCGTTTACTGTTATTGCCTCTGTAAACATAGTCGCTAAATAATCCCAACGTGTTACATAAGGTAGATATTGTATAATTGTTCGGTTTTCCGCAATTTTTTCCATCCCTCTGTGTAAATAACCCAATATAGGTTCACAGTAAATAACATTTTCACCGTCGAGAGTAATGATGAGGCGAAGAACGCCATGCATTGATGGGTGGTGAGGACCCATATTGACTATCATGAGGTCTTTTTTTGTAGTCGGTACATTCATATGCGTTTTCCCCGATTCAGGATCAGTATTCTATGAATTGCTGAAAACGAAATAGAGTTCATCAAAATTCGAGCTCTGAAAAATCAAATAATGCTACAAGGGCTCTTCCAATTAACTTATCACTTAACTTAACGAGTTTTTAACTCCCGAATATCCAACTGATCTATTAATTCTTTATAACGTACTCTATTTTTATTTGACAAATAGGTTAGCAACCGTTGACGTTTTCCCAGAGTTTTCTGTAGACCTCTCTGAGATAAATAATCTTTTTTGTGTAATTTCAAATGTGAAGTGACTTTCTTTAGTTTATTGGTGAAACTGAATACTTGAAATTCAACAGACCCCTTGTTTTCTTCTTGCGAAATAACTGAAATGAATGTACTTTTTACCATAAAAAGAGTCCTTCTCCCTCCCCTCCTTATTTTTTTTTTAGTTTCTACAGATTACAGATATCGATTTGACCAATCAATAAAAATAATGACATTCATTTTCATTTAGGATACAATACACACTAATGTTGATTTAATTAATTAATAATCAATCCAATTTGAAATTGGATTCGTCTATGCATAGTAACGTATAATTCTCCACCCACAAAACCGCGAAACCCATATCCACAGATCACAGTTCCACATACATAAGAAAGAGAAAAGCTCTGATGTATGTGTTCGGAGGAAACTGTATCTTGTAACATATTCCACAACTCTATCTAAAGTAACTCTCATAGCCCCATTATTATATTATTGGAACCTTGAGGAATCAGTCATCCAATTGATTAGATAAGATCGAAAAAAAGCATCTGCTTCATCGGATTTCACTATGTAAATTTCCATAAATAGAGATCCTTGTGTTTCGGTTTCAGACATCCGCGGATCGATTTGAAATGGAAACTAGCTCTACTGAAAATGCACTGAATGCATTGATCCACAGCTCACGGTTCCACATACATAAGAAAGAGATCTTATGTATGTGTTCGGAGGAAGCTGTATCTTGTACCCTAATTTCCAGCTATTGTGATCAAGTGCAGGTCTAGGTCTTGTAAAGAACTCGATGGGATTTGTTTCCATTGATAAGTAAATTATCAACCAATTCTCAAGCGTGGATACATCTGTATCCTTAACATACTGAAACGGCTACCATTACTAGTATCAAACCAATAGCGATTCATACAAGCTAAATCTTCTAATCGGTAATTTGGCCAAAGAAAAACTTTCAATTTCATGAATTGAGTTGTATCTATATCAAGATGCTTACTATTAGTTAAAAGTGGACTACAGTTCCTTACGTTGTTCTCGTTGCAAAATACTTTCTTTTTACCCACAATATCTAGATTTCCCTTCCCGCAATTTAAACAAATTAGAATTCGCAATTCTCTACGACGTCTAGGAGATGAAATGTTTTCAGGAACAAGCAAATCATAACTATTTTCATCTATATTACCAACCATCTTTTCCTCTTTTGTTTTTGTAATGAATTCAGAAAAATCATTCCTATCAACATTTTGTTTTTCTTGGCATTTTCGATTCGTTTTTCTATTAATAGTAATTGGGTGTTTATTCTTATAGATCAATGAAAGAGCTATGGTTTGATACATAATTAATGGACCATCCCATTTTCTAGGTATACGAACTAGTTTGATTAGTATTTCTCCACTGTTTAGTGCTTTAGGAAATATAATTGGAGGTGCAGGTTCACTTTCCAGAGTAAGCTTAAGTTCACTTTCCAGAGTAGGTTTAAGTTCACTTTCCAGAGTAAGCTTAAGTTCACTTTCCAGAGTAGGTTTAAGTTCACTTTCCAGAGTAAGCTTAAGTTCACTTTCCAGAGTAGGTTTAAGTTCACTTTCCAGAGTAGGTTTAAGTTCACTTTCCAGAGTAGGTTTAAGTTCACTTTCCAGAGTCAGTTCAGGTTCACTTTCCAGAGTCAGTTCAGATTCACTTTCCAGAGTCAGTTTAGGTTTCTCATACTTTAGAATCGACAGAGGCATTTCTTTTCTTCGAAAAAAGGATATAGCCAGTTCCCTTGGATCTCTCATCCTAAGCAGGAAACTAGAGATATTGATAACAGTGATTACATTTTCCTCAAAAAGATTGGTCCATGTCAACTGAAAACCCACGTAACTTTTCTTTTGCAGGAAGATGTCTAGGTCGGTTAGTGGTTTCCACTTCTTCGTCCCTTGCGTTTTCTGCTTTTTATCTTTTTCAATGTCTGATGCGCCAGACTCTTGTTTAACATCTTGTTGTTGATTTGGTTGATTAGTCTTCCCTTGGGTTGGTCGATTTAATCTAGGATTTTCTTGGCCAGGCGATTTGTTTTCTTCTTGATTCTCTAATTTTTTTTTTTCTTGATTCTCTAATTCAAGATCCTTTTTTTCTTTTTCTTTTTTGGTATTTTCTTTTTTGGTATTTTTTTTTTCACGACTATCACGGATGTTTTGATTGTTATTAAACTCGAAAAGAAGTAATTTGATTGGTATGATCCACGGGTTCATCCTATATTTTTCATAAATCGATTTCTTACTGCGCTGAGTTTGAGTTAGTCTTGCTTTATTCATTCCCATCCAGTCAAAAGGATGGTTTTTTATTTTATTTTTGTTTTGGGATTCATTTTTGTTTTGGGATTCATTTTTGTTTTGGGATTCATTTTTGTTTTGGGATGACTTGACTTGTTTATGAATCGCATAATAAAAAAGATCTTTTTTATCAATTGTATTAATTATTGGAGAATAATGAGTCGCAATCTTAGTTTTTTTATTGATCCAGGTCTCAATATGTCTCGTCTTTAGAAAACAGATGATTTGCCAATCCAAATATTTTCTATCCGAATTTTTTCTACTATATCTCCGGATAGAAAAAAAATCAGGTTTATACGTGATGTACTTCGAGGAAATCCCGTGACCTTCATTTCCTTGTAATGGCAATCCATAAATAGAAAAATCCTTTCGTTCTCCATAATTAATATATTTATGTGATAAAAGATTATATTTGTAATGTTTTTTTAATTTCTCGGTTTTTGTTTTAACCGATAATGAAGCTCTTTTTTTTTTTTGTTTCTCAAAAAGAATTAATTGGTTTTTTTCATATGAATCCAAACTTGGTGTATCTAGATTTTGAATCTTACGACTTTGATTGATCCGATTTCGCCACTTTTGGGACATAAATTTAGACAAGCTAGTCTGAGATAAATCATATTGATAGTGGCTACTTAACCAGTTTTTCCATTCAGTCAATTCTGCATTTCCATGTTCTTTATGCCTTGATTTGAAATGAAATATTCCTTGTGTTCCAAAAAAATTCTTTATTCTCTCTTTAAGAAAAACAGATGTTCGAGAATATTGAAGGACAAATTTCAAGGGATATTTGTAAATACCAGGTCTTTGTGATAATTTGTAAAATACATATGCTTGTGACAAGGAAACTATCTCACAAAAAGTCTTTGAATTTTTATTACCAATATTAGAAAACTTCTTTTTTATAGTCAAAATCCAATTCATTGGATTTTCATCAATTCCTTCGTGATTTGTTTGCTTAAAGTAACTGTATGTATTTTGCTTAAAGTAACTGTATGTATCAAGAATTCTTTGTTTTAATTGAAGTAATTCAAGACACATTTCGACAATATGGTTCGAAATATGAATGAGAATTTGAGAAAAAAGACTTTCAATGAACAATACCAAAAAAACGCGACCTTTCCGTATTAATCTCACATTTCTTCTTTTTACTATTTGCCAAAGGGTTTTTGAGGAGTCTACTCTTTTCTTAGCAAAACTCGCCTCGCTAGGACTAATATTTCTATCGGGTATTAAAAATTTGGTTTTCTTGTCGTTTGTTATTTTTTCAATTTGATTTCTAATTGTACTTGTCCTATCAGACAGATCCTGTATTTTTTGTTCTGTAAGTGAAGATTTTGTCCAAGCCATCGATTGAATTCGACTAGACGATTCATCAAAAATCTGATTCCTTATTAGAAAATTTTTCTTTTTTTGAGTTTCATTCAATTCATACCCTTCCCCCACTCCAAACTTGTTATTTAGATTTCCTTTTTCAAGTTGTTTGATTTTGATAAACGGATCTAGAATCCATTTTTCCTTTTTTGTTAACAATTGAAAACTTTTTTTTTTCGCTTCTCTAATTCGTTTTTCAAATTCTTTATAAATAGGTTCAAGAGGATGAGGTTCTTCTCGGGTAGCACCAAAAGGCCTTTCCGTTTCCATTCCCCAGGTTGTTAAAAAAGAAGATTTTGCTTTTTTTCTTTTCTGTTGCATTGGCTCTTTCCGTTTCTGATGGGGTCCTAGTTGAAAACTGTACCGAAGACGTAAAGGGAAGAGGATTTTTATCTGCATACCGTCTGTTAACCAATTTTGCGGAAATTCTGTTTCGGATATTGTAACACCATTGTGAGTACAGTTAACATGAATTTCTCTGCCCCACGCCTTCCAATCTTCGTCCCAATCTTTGTACCACTCGGGGAATTGTTGGGGGAATTGAAATGGAAATAATACAAAAAGGCTGAAGTTTTTGGCTATAATCAATGAGGGTAATACAATATATTTTCTAAGAATTGAGTGAGCTAGTAATAAATACCCCCTTACTGCGTGCGCATACGGAGTCCTATCCCACAGTTCTGCTATTTCTAGTCGCTCCTCCTCCGCGTTCTCCCTTTTTTCAGCTTCGTCCTCTGGCCCGTCCTCCCTTTCTTGTGCTTCGACCCCCCTTTCTTGCGCCTTGTCCTCTCCTTCTTGTGCCTCGTCTTCCTCGTACTCCCAAATTTGCACTTCCGCGCCTTTTCCTATCCAATTCCTAAAGATCCTAAAGATTGGATTCATAAAGATTGGATTCAGAATTTTCAGAATTTTCAGCATTGGGGAGAAAATTGTGTCTATTCTGTCCAAAAAAAGTGGGGAATGCAGATTTGTTTGAAATAGTTTCCAAGTAACTGTTTTACGTCTTTGAGCGCGTACGGAGCCTTTGATTAAATCTCGATTAAAATCTGATTGTTTCGAATAACGTATTAAAATATCCGTAGTATCCTTATCCTTATCATCATATTCCTCTGCCTTCCCCCGCTTCGTATAATAGTCCTTCCAATCAAAAATAAATACATTTTTGAAGGTTCTTGAAATAATCTGAGACCAGTCTGGGTCTTCTTCCTCCAGGGTCATTTCCTTCGAATCGTCAAGCAATTGATATGTCCATCGAGGAACCTTTTTCACAATTTCGTTTAGGTCAAGTCGCTCCTTTATGGTTTTTTGAATTGTTTGGTCCTTTGGTTCAGTTGTACTTGCACCGAATAAATATTGCACTTGATTTTCCGAATCCATTTTTCCTTGGTCTGAAAATACTGATTGTGCCTCAAATGTATCTAGTTTTTGTTCAAATTCTTGGTAATCGGGGAAAAGGGTACCATGAAACTTGTTTATCCACATTTTTTCGTTAGAATCCCCCGCAGGGGTAATTAAATAATCATTTTCCTTCTCATTTTCCTTCTTATTTGCCTTTTTCTTCTTATTTGCCTTTTCCTTCTCATTTTCCTTCTTAACGCTTGGAGGTAATTTCGAGGTTGTTCCGCGAAAGGGCCCATTCAAAAAAGAATCGTACCTTTTAGGCAAGCATTCTTGTGCAGTCTCATCATTACATAATCGAGTCCTTTTTTCGAGTACATCCAAATCAAGAGATCCCCTTTTTAGAGCGTCAATTCGATGGAAAAGGTCGTTGCTCAGACTAGCTCTTTTTTGTTCATTGGTATAAATCCAATGATTATCCAATTCCTCAGAGGGGAGTTTTTCTGGTAGGTACAAAAACCCCTTTCTTTCTATCATTTCAAAAAAGGTTGACAAACTTGGTGGATATGTAAAAGAGATTCTTTGTTTTCCATCACTTCGGCATGTATAAAAAAAATAGTCTGACATTTCAGTTCTTAGAGCCTTTTGAAATCCATCACTTTTTATATATCGCAATGGTCGATTCCATCGGTTATAGTCGAAAAGAAAAGTTACAAGAGGCATTTCTGAACTGAAGAAGCCTTTCTTTTCTTTCAGTTTTTCATCTAGGTTGTTCGAATCTTCCGAAAAAAGGGAAAGGTCTGCCTCGGCGGATCTTTCTTGTCCCTGTTTGGAAGTTGTGTCTATTTCTATATCTGTTTCGTCCGCACTTTGGCCCCTTTCTACCGTTGCCGAGGTTTTTTTTTTTTTCTTTTTTTTATCCTCGGTCCTATTAAGTGACGGAATTCTGCCTAAATAGTAGACACAGGAGAGAAATAATAGAATGGTGAAGATTCGCTCCAGAGAATTTCGAAAGTCTGCCATACGGTAACTATTCAATCTAATAGAACGATTTTGTCGTATCCAGAACAATACCAACTCAAAACCTTTCATGCACAAAATGTGACCAATGAACCAACCAACAAAACTACTTGTTAAAAATAACATCTTGTTGTTGCATCGAAACATATAAATACTGATTACTCGGGGTAAGGTCGAACTCGGCAAAACGAAATGGTTGAATAGTGGAAAAATGATATTAGTAAGGAATACATATTGAGTGTATAAATTACGCATTGCATTTCTAGTGGTCGTTACCGAATCAAAAAATTCTTTGTCATTGCGCCAACAGAAATAAACCAAAAAATAGAGTAGACTTAGGATAGTTATTGTATGAGGTGTACCCAATGCTAGATGGAGAGGTGCATAATAGATCGATATGAACATGATGAGCTGCCCCATCAGAAAACCAGTTGTTGCGGATACATCCTTCTCGCTTCCTTCTTCCATAACCCGAGCTCGGAGAAGCAAGAGATATGAGGGCCCTATGGTCCCTGCAGTCAGAAATCCATAAAAGAGTCCGGCCACAACAACAGAATTGCTTATCTGCATACATAACCGGGCTAGAGTAACTAGTCGAAACATTGTTAACATAAGATTACCCCTCCCTTGGGTTTATTGAGTTTTAGAATGATGGAAATCTTTTTACGTTGAGTATAGATATAGAAGAGTAGAGATATAGAAAGATATCGAATAAGACAGTTCGTAGAATTTCCCCTCACTATTTCCACTTACCCGTTCTCAACCGCATAAGATTTCCATAATATTGTTATTTATCTATTAGATAAATCGACTCAAAATAGATTTGATGTAATGAAAAATCGATTTGCTGTAATAGTTTATCTTTCTTGCCGTCGCCTCTACCTCCCTAAGAAAGCGGAGACCGAGCTGTAAAAAAAGCGCAATATTCAGCAAGAGAAACAGTGCCAAAAGGCGTTCTACGAATCCACAGAAACTAACCAAAAGTTTCACGTGGAATAGTCCTACCATGACAAAGTAAAGTCTGTTGTTGGATCTTAGAGAAGAAATATATTGAAGGTCAGCGAACCGGTCGATTACATTCCACCAGCCATATTGGGCTAGGCGCATTTCGAACTGAATCAAACCTTTTACCCACCCTAGTTTCCAAAGTCGCCAAAAATTCCCTTTTTTCATCCTTTTTTTTATTTTTTATTTTAGTATTTATTAGTTAAGTATGGCACAAGAGAACAAATGAAATGAATTGCCATTACAAGGAAATAATGAAATGAATTGCCATTACAAGGAAATATAGAAAAACAAGGAAATAGAAATTATGATAAAAAAAATCTTTTCTTTCTTTTTTTTTGATGAAAAAAGGGAATTTTTGGCGACTTTGGAAACTAGGGTGGGTAAAAGGTTTGATTCAGTTCGAAATGCGCCTAGCCCAATATGGCTGGTGGAATGTAATCGACCGGTTCGCTGACCTTCAATATATTTCTTCTCTAAGATCCAACAACAGACTTTACTTTGTCATGGTAGGACTATTCCACGTGAAACTTTTGGTTAGTTTCTGTGGATTCGTAGAACGCCTTTTGGCACTGTTTCTCTTGCTGAATATTGCGCTTTTTTTACAGCTCGGTCTCCGCTTTCTTAGGGAGGTAGAGGCGACGGCAAGAAAGATAAACTATTACAGCAAATCGATTTTTCATTACATCAAATCTATTTTGAGTCGATTTATCTAATAGATAAATAACAATATTATGGAAATCTTATGCGGTTGAGAACGGGTAAGTGGAAATAGTGAGGGGAAATTCTACGAACTGTCTTATTCGATATCTTTCTATATCTCTACTCTTCTATATCTATACTCAACGTAAAAAGATTTCCATCATTCTAAAACTCAATAAACCCAAGGGAGGGGTAATCTTATGTTAACAATGTTTCGACTAGTTACTCTAGCCCGGTTATGTATGCAGATAAGCAATTCTGTTGTTGTGGCCGGACTCTTTTATGGATTTCTGACTGCAGGGACCATAGGGCCCTCATATCTCTTGCTTCTCCGAGCTCGGGTTATGGAAGAAGGAAGCGAGAAGGATGTATCCGCAACAACTGGTTTTCTGATGGGGCAGCTCATCATGTTCATATCGATCTATTATGCACCTCTCCATCTAGCATTGGGTACACCTCATACAATAACTATCCTAAGTCTACTCTATTTTTTGGTTTATTTCTGTTGGCGCAATGACAAAGAATTTTTTGATTCGGTAACGACCACTAGAAATGCAATGCGTAATTTATACACTCAATATGTATTCCTTACTAATATCATTTTTCCACTATTCAACCATTTCGTTTTGCCGAGTTCGACCTTACCCCGAGTAATCAGTATTTATATGTTTCGATGCAACAACAAGATGTTATTTTTAACAAGTAGTTTTGTTGGTTGGTTCATTGGTCACATTTTGTGCATGAAAGGTTTTGAGTTGGTATTGTTCTGGATACGACAAAATCGTTCTATTAGATTGAATAGTTACCGTATGGCAGACTTTCGAAATTCTCTGGAGCGAATCTTCACCATTCTATTATTTCTCTCCTGTGTCTACTATTTAGGCAGAATTCCGTCACTTAATAGGACCGAGGATAAAAAAAAGAAAAAAAAAAAAACCTCGGCAACGGTAGAAAGGGGCCAAAGTGCGGACGAAACAGATATAGAAATAGACACAACTTCCAAACAGGGACAAGAAAGATCCGCCGAGGCAGACCTTTCCCTTTTTTCGGAAGATTCGAACAACCTAGATGAAAAACTGAAAGAAAAGAAAGGCTTCTTCAGTTCAGAAATGCCTCTTGTAACTTTTCTTTTCGACTATAACCGATGGAATCGACCATTGCGATATATAAAAAGTGATGGATTTCAAAAGGCTCTAAGAACTGAAATGTCAGACTATTTTTTTTATACATGCCGAAGTGATGGAAAACAAAGAATCTCTTTTACATATCCACCAAGTTTGTCAACCTTTTTTGAAATGATAGAAAGAAAGGGGTTTTTGTACCTACCAGAAAAACTCCCCTCTGAGGAATTGGATAATCATTGGATTTATACCAATGAACAAAAAAGAGCTAGTCTGAGCAACGACCTTTTCCATCGAATTGACGCTCTAAAAAGGGGATCTCTTGATTTGGATGTACTCGAAAAAAGGACTCGATTATGTAATGATGAGACTGCACAAGAATGCTTGCCTAAAAGGTACGATTCTTTTTTGAATGGGCCCTTTCGCGGAACAACCTCGAAATTACCTCCAAGCGTTAAGAAGGAAAATGAGAAGGAAAAGGCAAATAAGAAGAAAAAGGCAAATAAGAAGGAAAATGAGAAGGAAAATGATTATTTAATTACCCCTGCGGGGGATTCTAACGAAAAAATGTGGATAAACAAGTTTCATGGTACCCTTTTCCCCGATTACCAAGAATTTGAACAAAAACTAGATACATTTGAGGCACAATCAGTATTTTCAGACCAAGGAAAAATGGATTCGGAAAATCAAGTGCAATATTTATTCGGTGCAAGTACAACTGAACCAAAGGACCAAACAATTCAAAAAACCATAAAGGAGCGACTTGACCTAAACGAAATTGTGAAAAAGGTTCCTCGATGGACATATCAATTGCTTGACGATTCGAAGGAAATGACCCTGGAGGAAGAAGACCCAGACTGGTCTCAGATTATTTCAAGAACCTTCAAAAATGTATTTATTTTTGATTGGAAGGACTATTATACGAAGCGGGGGAAGGCAGAGGAATATGATGATAAGGATAAGGATACTACGGATATTTTAATACGTTATTCGAAACAATCAGATTTTAATCGAGATTTAATCAAAGGCTCCGTACGCGCTCAAAGACGTAAAACAGTTACTTGGAAACTATTTCAAACAAATCTGCATTCCCCACTTTTTTTGGACAGAATAGACACAATTTTCTCCCCAATGCTGAAAATTCTGAAAATTCTGAATCCAATCTTTATGAATCCAATCTTTAGGATCTTTAGGAATTGGATAGGAAAAGGCGCGGAAGTGCAAATTTGGGAGTACGAGGAAGACGAGGCACAAGAAGGAGAGGACAAGGCGCAAGAAAGGGGGGTCGAAGCACAAGAAAGGGAGGACGGGCCAGAGGACGAAGCTGAAAAAAGGGAGAACGCGGAGGAGGAGCGACTAGAAATAGCAGAACTGTGGGATAGGACTCCGTATGCGCACGCAGTAAGGGGGTATTTATTACTAGCTCACTCAATTCTTAGAAAATATATTGTATTACCCTCATTGATTATAGCCAAAAACTTCAGCCTTTTTGTATTATTTCCATTTCAATTCCCCCAACAATTCCCCGAGTGGTACAAAGATTGGGACGAAGATTGGAAGGCGTGGGGCAGAGAAATTCATGTTAACTGTACTCACAATGGTGTTACAATATCCGAAACAGAATTTCCGCAAAATTGGTTAACAGACGGTATGCAGATAAAAATCCTCTTCCCTTTACGTCTTCGGTACAGTTTTCAACTAGGACCCCATCAGAAACGGAAAGAGCCAATGCAACAGAAAAGAAAAAAAGCAAAATCTTCTTTTTTAACAACCTGGGGAATGGAAACGGAAAGGCCTTTTGGTGCTACCCGAGAAGAACCTCATCCTCTTGAACCTATTTATAAAGAATTTGAAAAACGAATTAGAGAAGCGAAAAAAAAAAGTTTTCAATTGTTAACAAAAAAGGAAAAATGGATTCTAGATCCGTTTATCAAAATCAAACAACTTGAAAAAGGAAATCTAAATAACAAGTTTGGAGTGGGGGAAGGGTATGAATTGAATGAAACTCAAAAAAAGAAAAATTTTCTAATAAGGAATCAGATTTTTGATGAATCGTCTAGTCGAATTCAATCGATGGCTTGGACAAAATCTTCACTTACAGAACAAAAAATACAGGATCTGTCTGATAGGACAAGTACAATTAGAAATCAAATTGAAAAAATAACAAACGACAAGAAAACCAAATTTTTAATACCCGATAGAAATATTAGTCCTAGCGAGGCGAGTTTTGCTAAGAAAAGAGTAGACTCCTCAAAAACCCTTTGGCAAATAGTAAAAAGAAGAAATGTGAGATTAATACGGAAAGGTCGCGTTTTTTTGGTATTGTTCATTGAAAGTCTTTTTTCTCAAATTCTCATTCATATTTCGAACCATATTGTCGAAATGTGTCTTGAATTACTTCAATTAAAACAAAGAATTCTTGATACATACAGTTACTTTAAGCAAAATACATACAGTTACTTTAAGCAAACAAATCACGAAGGAATTGATGAAAATCCAATGAATTGGATTTTGACTATAAAAAAGAAGTTTTCTAATATTGGTAATAAAAATTCAAAGACTTTTTGTGAGATAGTTTCCTTGTCACAAGCATATGTATTTTACAAATTATCACAAAGACCTGGTATTTACAAATATCCCTTGAAATTTGTCCTTCAATATTCTCGAACATCTGTTTTTCTTAAAGAGAGAATAAAGAATTTTTTTGGAACACAAGGAATATTTCATTTCAAATCAAGGCATAAAGAACATGGAAATGCAGAATTGACTGAATGGAAAAACTGGTTAAGTAGCCACTATCAATATGATTTATCTCAGACTAGCTTGTCTAAATTTATGTCCCAAAAGTGGCGAAATCGGATCAATCAAAGTCGTAAGATTCAAAATCTAGATACACCAAGTTTGGATTCATATGAAAAAAACCAATTAATTCTTTTTGAGAAACAAAAAAAAAAAAGAGCTTCATTATCGGTTAAAACAAAAACCGAGAAATTAAAAAAACATTACAAATATAATCTTTTATCACATAAATATATTAATTATGGAGAACGAAAGGATTTTTCTATTTATGGATTGCCATTACAAGGAAATGAAGGTCACGGGATTTCCTCGAAGTACATCACGTATAAACCTGATTTTTTTTCTATCCGGAGATATAGTAGAAAAAATTCGGATAGAAAATATTTGGATTGGCAAATCATCTGTTTTCTAAAGACGAGACATATTGAGACCTGGATCAATAAAAAAACTAAGATTGCGACTCATTATTCTCCAATAATTAATACAATTGATAAAAAAGATCTTTTTTATTATGCGATTCATAAACAAGTCAAGTCATCCCAAAACAAAAATGAATCCCAAAACAAAAATGAATCCCAAAACAAAAATGAATCCCAAAACAAAAATAAAATAAAAAACCATCCTTTTGACTGGATGGGAATGAATAAAGCAAGACTAACTCAAACTCAGCGCAGTAAGAAATCGATTTATGAAAAATATAGGATGAACCCGTGGATCATACCAATCAAATTACTTCTTTTCGAGTTTAATAACAATCAAAACATCCGTGATAGTCGTGAAAAAAAAAATACCAAAAAAGAAAATACCAAAAAAGAAAAAGAAAAAAAGGATCTTGAATTAGAGAATCAAGAAAAAAAAAAATTAGAGAATCAAGAAGAAAACAAATCGCCTGGCCAAGAAAATCCTAGATTAAATCGACCAACCCAAGGGAAGACTAATCAACCAAATCAACAACAAGATGTTAAACAAGAGTCTGGCGCATCAGACATTGAAAAAGATAAAAAGCAGAAAACGCAAGGGACGAAGAAGTGGAAACCACTAACCGACCTAGACATCTTCCTGCAAAAGAAAAGTTACGTGGGTTTTCAGTTGACATGGACCAATCTTTTTGAGGAAAATGTAATCACTGTTATCAATATCTCTAGTTTCCTGCTTAGGATGAGAGATCCAAGGGAACTGGCTATATCCTTTTTTCGAAGAAAAGAAATGCCTCTGTCGATTCTAAAGTATGAGAAACCTAAACTGACTCTGGAAAGTGAATCTGAACTGACTCTGGAAAGTGAACCTGAACTGACTCTGGAAAGTGAACTTAAACCTACTCTGGAAAGTGAACTTAAACCTACTCTGGAAAGTGAACTTAAACCTACTCTGGAAAGTGAACTTAAGCTTACTCTGGAAAGTGAACTTAAACCTACTCTGGAAAGTGAACTTAAGCTTACTCTGGAAAGTGAACTTAAACCTACTCTGGAAAGTGAACTTAAGCTTACTCTGGAAAGTGAACCTGCACCTCCAATTATATTTCCTAAAGCACTAAACAGTGGAGAAATACTAATCAAACTAGTTCGTATACCTAGAAAATGGGATGGTCCATTAATTATGTATCAAACCATAGCTCTTTCATTGATCTATAAGAATAAACACCCAATTACTATTAATAGAAAAACGAATCGAAAATGCCAAGAAAAACAAAATGTTGATAGGAATGATTTTTCTGAATTCATTACAAAAACAAAAGAGGAAAAGATGGTTGGTAATATAGATGAAAATAGTTATGATTTGCTTGTTCCTGAAAACATTTCATCTCCTAGACGTCGTAGAGAATTGCGAATTCTAATTTGTTTAAATTGCGGGAAGGGAAATCTAGATATTGTGGGTAAAAAGAAAGTATTTTGCAACGAGAACAACGTAAGGAACTGTAGTCCACTTTTAACTAATAGTAAGCATCTTGATATAGATACAACTCAATTCATGAAATTGAAAGTTTTTCTTTGGCCAAATTACCGATTAGAAGATTTAGCTTGTATGAATCGCTATTGGTTTGATACTAGTAATGGTAGCCGTTTCAGTATGTTAAGGATACAGATGTATCCACGCTTGAGAATTGGTTGATAATTTACTTATCAATGGAAACAAATCCCATCGAGTTCTTTACAAGACCTAGACCTGCACTTGATCACAATAGCTGGAAATTAGGGTACAAGATACAGCTTCCTCCGAACACATACATAAGATCTCTTTCTTATGTATGTGGAACCGTGAGCTGTGGATCAATGCATTCAGTGCATTTTCAGTAGAGCTAGTTTCCATTTCAAATCGATCCGCGGATGTCTGAAACCGAAACACAAGGATCTCTATTTATGGAAATTTACATAGTGAAATCCGATGAAGCAGATGCTTTTTTTCGATCTTATCTAATCAATTGGATGACTGATTCCTCAAGGTTCCAATAATATAATAATGGGGCTATGAGAGTTACTTTAGATAGAGTTGTGGAATATGTTACAAGATACAGTTTCCTCCGAACACATACATCAGAGCTTTTCTCTTTCTTATGTATGTGGAACTGTGATCTGTGGATATGGGTTTCGCGGTTTTGTGGGTGGAGAATTATACGTTACTATGCATAGACGAATCCAATTTCAAATTGGATTGATTATTAATTAATTAAATCAACATTAGTGTGTATTGTATCCTAAATGAAAATGAATGTCATTATTTTTATTGATTGGTCAAATCGATATCTGTAATCTGTAGAAACTAAAAAAAAAATAAGGAGGGGAGGGAGAAGGACTCTTTTTATGGTAAAAAGTACATTCATTTCAGTTATTTCGCAAGAAGAAAACAAGGGGTCTGTTGAATTTCAAGTATTCAGTTTCACCAATAAACTAAAGAAAGTCACTTCACATTTGAAATTACACAAAAAAGATTATTTATCTCAGAGAGGTCTACAGAAAACTCTGGGAAAACGTCAACGGTTGCTAACCTATTTGTCAAATAAAAATAGAGTACGTTATAAAGAATTAATAGATCAGTTGGATATTCGGGAGTTAAAAACTCGTTAAGTTAAGTGATAAGTTAATTGGAAGAGCCCTTGTAGCATTATTTGATTTTTCAGAGCTCGAATTTTGATGAACTCTATTTCGTTTTCAGCAATTCATAGAATACTGATCCTGAATCGGGGAAAACGCATATGAATGTACCGACTACAAAAAAAGACCTCATGATAGTCAATATGGGTCCTCACCACCCATCAATGCATGGCGTTCTTCGCCTCATCATTACTCTCGACGGTGAAAATGTTATTTACTGTGAACCTATATTGGGTTATTTACACAGAGGGATGGAAAAAATTGCGGAAAACCGAACAATTATACAATATCTACCTTATGTAACACGTTGGGATTATTTAGCGACTATGTTTACAGAGGCAATAACAGTAAACGCCCCAGAACGTTTGGGAAATATTCAAGTACCTAAAAGAGCTAGCTATATCAGAGTCATTATGTTGGAATTGAGTCGGATAGCTTCTCATCTGTTATGGCTCGGCCCTTTTATGGCAGATATTGGTGGGCAGACGCCTTTCTTCTATATTTTCAGAGAGAGAGAATTGATATATGATCTATTCGAAGCTGCCACAGGTATGCGACTGATGCATAATTTTTTTCGTATCGGAGGAATCGCTGCTGATTTACCTCATGGTTGGGTAGATAAATGTTTGGATTTCTGTGAGTATTTTTTAACAGGAATTGCTGAATATCAAAAGCTTATTACGCGGAATCCTATTTTTTTGGGCCGAGTTGAAGGAGTGGGCATTGTTAGTGGGGAGGAAGCCATAAATTGGGGTTTATCTGGGCCAATGCTACGGGCTTCCGGACTCCAATGGGATCTTCGTAAAATTGATCATTATGAGTGTTATGATGAATTTGATTGGGAAGTACAATGGCAAAAAGAGGGGGATTCATTAGCCCGTTATTTCGTCCGAATCAGTGAAATGATGGAATCCATAAAAATGATTCAACAAGCTCTAGAAGGACTTCCTGGGGGGCCCTATGAGAATTTAGAAGTCCGGCGCTTTGGCAGAGAAAGGGATTCAGAGTGGAATGATTTTGAATATCGATTCATTAGTAAAAAACCATCTCCGGCTTTTGAATTGTTGAAACAAGAGCTTTATATGAGAGTGGAGGCTCCAAAGGGAGAATTGGGAATTTTTCTGATAGGGGATCAGAGTCTTTTTCCCTGGAGATGGAAAATTCGTCCACCGGGTTTTCTCAATTTGCAAATTCTTCCTCAGCTAGTTAAAAGAATGAAATTGGCGGATATTATGACGATACTAGGGAGTATAGATATCATTATGGGAGAAGTTGATCGTTGAAATGATAATTGATACAACGGAAGTACGGGCTATTAATTCTTTTTCTCGATTGGAATCCTTAAAAGAGGTGTATGGACTCACACGCTTGCTTGTACCTATTTTTATTCCTCTATTTGGAATCACAATAGGGATATTCATAATTGTGTGGTTAGAAAGAAAAATATCTGCAGGAGTACAACAACGTATAGGACCTGAATACGCAGGTCCTTTTGGAATTCTGCAAGCTCTAGCCGATGGGACAAAACTCCTTTTTAAAGAGGATCTTCTACCATCTAGAGGAGATATTCGTTTATTTAGTCTCGGACCGTCCATAGCAGTTATATCCATTTTACTAAGTTATTCAGTAATTCCTTTTAGCTACCGGCTTGTTCTAGCGGATCTCAGTATAGGTGTTTTTTTATGGATTGCTGTTTCAAGTATTGCTCCTTTTGGACTTCTTATGTCAGGATATGGTTCGAATAATAAATATTCCTTTTTAGGTGGTCTACGAGCTGCTGCTCAATCGATTAGTTATGAAATACCATTAACTCCATGTGTTTTATCCATATCTCTACGTGCGATTCGTTTGGACATGAGCTGTTACCTATTTCTTTGATTTCTAGGAAAGAAAGAAGTGAAATGGATTGAGTAGATATCTTCATTTTTTGATTCATCATTCCGGATAATGAACTCAATCAGATAAGTTCTATGAGTGAAACAAAACAGCTTATAAATTTGCAGTAAAAAGATGAAGTCTCATTCCCTATGTGCGAGAGTTAAGCATCCATAAGCATAATAAATTACCCCAAGATTAGTTGATTAGCAATCAGGGTTTGACGCGGTTAGAAAAGAGCAACTATATGGAGTTTTCACTATTGTCTGTCATAACGGGGTTTGGGCAAAAATGAGTGGGCGGTTAGGAATACTAAGGTACATAATGGATTCGTAATGGAGATAATCTAAGTTACCTAAATAGGTCTCTCCGCATAAAAGGAATTGGGGTGGGGGCTTTAAGTTAGTAGAAACGATCAAGCAGTACTTCCCCAGGATCCCGATCCTGAGTATGCTCCTACCCATTGGTTAAAGAAATGGCTATCAGAAACGAAGTAACCTTTTTTTAGAGCTTCCTTGTCTTTTTCTATGAAATGTGAAAGAAGAACCGGAACGAAAGAAATATGCAATAGAAAAGAAAAATACGAAATATTTGATCTATATCATACAGAGAGAATTATTCTCATGATTCCTGAACTAATGTAATGCCTAATCTTTTTTCGTAATCGAAAAAAGGTCGCAATTGATACAATGAGTATTTTCTTTTTATTGAAGGATTAAGGTATTACGGAACTAAGCGAAATTACATTTTTTGAAATTCGAAATATACATTAGAAATAGAAAGGGTGAGATCAATTCAGAAGCATCTTTTTGTTATTATAGCCGACAGAATTGGATTGGTATAATGTGGGACTCTTCGATCCATCTTTCCTCTATCTACTCAACTACTATATCGAGAGAATAACGAGCCCGTCCTTAGATTTTTTTATGACGACCACTGAGGAGCCGTATGAGGTGAAAGTCTCATGTACGGTTCTGCAATAGCGATGGCAGCAGTGATGTTATCACCGACTATGATTATCTAACAGTTCAAGTACAGTTGAAATAGTTGAGGCACAGTCCAAATATGGTTTTTGGGGTTGGAATCTGTGGCGTCAACCTATAGGATTTACGGTTTTTCTAATTTCTTCCCTAGCCGAATGTGAAAGATTACCCTTTGATTTACCAGAAGCGGAGGAAGAATTAGTAGCAGGTTATCAAACCGAATATTCGGGTATCAAATTTGGTTTATTTTACGTTGCTTCCTATCTAAATCTACTAGTCTCTTCATTATTTGTAACAGTTCTTTACTTGGGCGGTTGGAATCCCTCTATTCCGTTCATATTCATTCCTCATTTTTTCCGAATAAATGAACTGAGTGGAGTCTTTGGAACAACAATTGGTATTTTCATTACATTAGCAAAAGCTTATTTGTTCCTGTTCATTTCTATCACAACAAGATGGACTTTGCCTAGGATGAGAATGGACCAATTATTAAATCTTGGGTGGAAATTTCTTTTACCTATTTCCCTCGGGAATCTCTTATTGACAACTTCTTTCCAACTCCTTTCGCTGTAAAGACATAAGACATTCATTGTATTTTTGATTCATAAGTTTTCTTAAACAAGAGAAAGAAAATGTCAATTATTCATAGAGATTTACGATATGCTTCCTATGATAACTGGGTTCATGAATTATGGTCACCAAGCCGTAAGAGCTGCAAGGTATATCGGCCAAAGTTTCATAATTACCTTATCTCATACGAGTCGTTTACCTGTAACTATTCAATATCCCTATCAAAAATGGATTCCATCAGAGCGTTTCCGCGGTCGAATCCACTTTGAATTTGATAAATGCATTGCTTGTGAAGTATGTGTTCGTGTATGTCCTATAGATCTACCCACTGTTGATTGGAGATTGGAACCCGAAATTCGAAAGAAACGATTACTTAATTATAGTATTGATTTCGGAATATGTATATTTTGTGGTAATTGTGTCGAGTATTGTCCAACAAATTGTTTATCAATGACTGAGGAATATGAACTTTCTACTTATAATCGTCACGAATTGAATTATAATCAAATTGCCTTGGGTCGGTTACCAATGTCAGTAATTGGAGATTCCTTAATTCGAACCATTATGACTTCGACTCAAATCAAATAAAAAATGGGTAAACCGCTTGATTCAATTACCAATTACTCCAATTTCCGATTACTATTACTAAATACTAAAGGAGCAAATCTTCCATTCTGCTCGGCGAATAAGTAAAAGTCCTAGCTATTGATGTCAGATTCATTGCTCAGAATCATGTCTTGCAAAAATACATTATCCGTGATTTTTTCGAAATCTACATCTCTCTAAATTAAGAATATTTATTATATATCTAGAGAATTTCTATATCAACCCCCAATCTAGGATTGGATTCCATTCAGAGCATATCCTAAAAAGAGTCGGGTAACCTATTTTTTCCCGGTCTGGTCAAAAAGATCATGAACCATTTAAGCTTATTTCTCTATTATTTGCCATATAATGGATTTCACTGGACCAATACATGATTTTCTTTTAGTATTTTTGGGATCGGTTCTTCTATTAGGAGGTCTGGGAGTGGTATTACTTACCAATCCCATTTTTTCTGCCTTTTCCTTGGGGTTGGTTCTGGTTTGTATATCCCTATTCCATATTCCATCGAATTCCCATTTTGTAGCTGCTGCACAGCTCCTTATTTACGTAGGGGCCATAAATGTGTTAATCGTATTCGCTGTGATGTTCATGAATGATTCAGAATATTACAAGGATTTCGGTCTTTGGACCGTTGGAGAAGGAGTCACTTCCCTGGTTTGTACAAGTCTTTTTGTTTCACTAATTACTACTGTCCCAGATACTTCATGGTACGGGATTATTTGGACTACAAGATCAAACCAGATTTTAGAGCAGGATTTTGTAAATAATGGTCAACAAATTGGGACTCATTTATCAACAGATTTTTTTCTTCCCTTTGAACTCATTTCTATAATTCTTTTAGTTGCCTTAATAGGTGCAATTGTTATGGCACGTCAGTAATAAAAAGAAGGAGTTCGAATGAAAGAGTTCTGTCCTCTCAAAAGACTTCCTTCTTATCACACCCATTTTCCTTCACTTCAATTCCATTTTTCATGTATAAAATAGAAATGGTTTTAGTTCACTCTATTCTAGTACCAATACCTTCCTTTGTTCTGCACTTGTGAGATTCTAGTCAATAAAATGGATTAAGGTGGAGTTTTTGTTCCTATTGAAAGCAAATAAATCCAGATTGATAAGGGGTTGGTCAATGATGCTTGAACATGAGCTTGTTTTGAGTGCCTATTTATTTTCTATCGGTATTTATGGATTGATCACAAGTCGAAATATGGTCAGAGCACTTATGTGTCTTGAGCTTATACTGAATGCGGTTAATTTGAATTTCGTAACATTTTCTGATTTCTTTGATAGTCGCCAATTAAAAGGAGACATTTTCGCGATTTTTGTGATAGCTATTGCAGGCGCTGAAGCCGCTATTGGACCTGCGATTGTTTCGTCAATTCATCGTAACAGAAAATCCACTCGTATCAATCAATCGAACTTGCTGAATAAATAGCGGTAATCATCTAAATACTGAATAGAATATTCACCAATTCAAATTGGTATGTACGATAGAAACAAACATAGGCCCATGTTTGCTAAAACGTAATAAATCAAAGTATCTTGGACCGCTATCATGAGCAGATCCAGAAGTAGATTGATTCGAAATCGATTCTGGTAAACCCTCGATTCGTCTGGTGTCTACCATATATGATTCCTTTATGATTTTACTAGATCGAAAATTTATGACGTTCAAAAAGTGGATAGATACCATGTCACATTCAGTAAAGATTTATGATACATGTATAGGGTGTACTCAATGTGTGCGAGCCTGCCCCACAGATGTATTAGAAATGATACCTTGGGACGGATGTAAAGCTAAGCAAATTGCTTCTGCCCCAAGAACGGAAGACTGTGTAGGTTGTAAGAGGTGTGAATCCGCTTGTCCAACAGATTTCTTGAGTGTCCGGGTTTATTTATGGCATGAGACAACGCGAAGCATGGGGCTAGCTTATTGATACGTTCTAGAAAACTCTACTTGAACCCATTTTTTTCTCCTTACCGACAAAAACCCGTACTCGATCAAATTATTTCGAGCACGGGTTTTTTGGTCAAAGTGTATCTTGTCTTTACCACGAATTCTTTTCCTTGGTTAACAATAATTGTGATTTTGCCGATATCCGCGGGTTCTTCCATTTTCTTTTTTCCTCATAGGGGAAATAAGATGATTCGGTGGTATACTCTATCTATATGCACAATAGATCTACTTCTAACGACCTATGCATTCTGTTATCATTTCCAATTTGACGATCCCTTAATCCAATTAGAACAGGATTTTAGATGGATCCATTTTTTGGATTTTCACTGGAGACTCGGAATCGATGGACTTTCCATCGGACCCGTTTTACTGACGGGATTCATCACTACTTTAGCGACTTTAGCGGCTCGGCCAGTGACTCGGGATTCACGATTGTTCCATTTCCTGATGTTAGCAATGTACAGCGGCCAAATAGGATCATTTTCTTCTCGAGATCTTTTACTTTTTTTTATCATGTGGGAGTTCGAATTAATTCCTGTTTACCTACTTCTATCCATGTGGGGAGGAAAGAAACGTTTGTACTCAGCTACAAAGTTTCTTTTGTACACTGCGGGGGGTTCTGTTTTTCTATTAATGGGAGTTCTGGGCATGGGTTTCTATGGTTCCAACGAAGCAACCTTACATTTTGAAACCTCAGCGAATCAATCGTATCCGGTGGCATTGGAAATACTATTCTATTTTGGATTTCTTATTACTTATGCTGTCAAATCACCGATTATACCCTTACATACATGGTTACCAGATACCCATGGGGAGGCACATTACAGTACGTGTATGCTTCTAGCCGGAATCTTATTAAAAATGGGAGCGTATGGATTGGTTCGGATCAATATGGAATTCTTACCCCACGCTCATTCTATATTTTCTCCCTGGTTGATGATAATAGGTACAGTTCAAATAATCTATGCAGCTTCAACATCTCCTGGCCAACGCAATTTAAAAAAGAGAATAGCCTATTCTTCTGTATCTCATATGGGTTTTACAATTATAGGAATTGGTTCGATAACCGATACAGGACTAAATGGAGCCATTTTACAAATCATTTCTCACGGATTTATTGGTGGTGCGCTTTTTTTCTTGGCAGGAACGAGTTACGATAGAATACGTCTTGTTTATCTCGACGAAATGGGCGGAATAGCTATCCCAATGCCTAAAATATTTACAATGTTCAGTAGCTTCTCGATGGCTTCTCTTGCATTGCCGGGAATGAGTGGTTTTGTTGCCGAATTGGTAGTCTTTTTTGGAGTAATTACCAGTCCAAAATCTCTTTTAATGCCAAAAATACTCATTACTTTTGTAATGGCAATTGGAATGATAGTAACTCCTATTTATTCATTATCTATGTCACGCCAGATGTTCTATGGATACAAGCAATTTCCCGCCCCAAACTCTTCTTTTTTGGATTCTGGACCACGAGAACTTTTTGTTTCGATCTGTATCTTTCTACCCGTAATAGGGATTGGTATTTATCCGGATTTCCTTCTCTCACTATCCGTTGACAAGGTAGAAGCTATCCTATCGAATTACTTTTATTCGATAAGATAGTTTTCATGAATAAGATAGAAAATAATGCTATGATTTCAAAAACCATTCGCTGGACAATGAAAAAAAAGAAGTCTTCTTTTTCCTTATCTTAAGGAAAAAGAAAATGAAGTCCATTCGAATCAGATACGTTTGGAGTTTTTGAGAACCATTTGCATCCAGTAGTGATTCAAATGGTTCTAAAAAACTCACACAAACTTCAGACTATGTTCCTCTAGATTGGGTCGCTTCTTCAATTCGATGTTAATGTGAATGAGCCATAACTATGTAATCCTATTCCTAATAGATTGACCCCAAAATAACATAGCCAAATTATAAGAAATCCAAGAGAAGCCACAATTGCGGAATTCGTGCCTTGAACATTTTGATTTGTTCTCATATGTAAATAAATTGCAAATAGGGTCCAAGTAATAAATGCCCAAGTTTCCTTGGGATCCCAATTCCAATATGACCCCCATGCCTCATTAGCCCATACCGCGCCCGAAAGAATACCTATGGTTAAAAAGAGAAACCCTAGACTAATGACACGATAACTCCAACGATCCAATTGCTGAATCAACTGATACATGTGATAATTTCGAAATGAAAGAAAAAAAGTGTTTCGTAAAACACTGCCTCTTTCATTTGCGTATTGGATCTCATCAAAAACAAATGACCCTGTTAATAAATGATTTCTTTTGCCAAAAATATCTATGCGTGTTCGAAATGTAATGACTAGAAGCGCTACTGAGAATAACGAGCCGCATAAAAGAGCTGCATAGCTCAATACCATCATACTTACGTGCATCATTAACCACTGAGATTGGAGAGCAGGTACTAATATTGTGGATTGATGCATTTCTGATAAAAGACCAGAAGTAACAAAGCCTTGAGTCAAAATAGTACTTGGCGCGGTTATTGCGCTTAAATGGGTTTTTTGATTCCTAAAATGTGGAACCATATGAATAATGGAAAAACCCCACGAAAGAAACATTACTGATTCATATAAATCACTTAAGGGGAAATGTCCCGAAGAAATCCAACGAGTAACTAACAATCCTGTTATACAGAAAAAGGTAGCTATCATGCCTTTTTCTGACGAATTATAGAGTCCTAGCGTTTCGTAGACTAATAATAAGGTTAGTAAATAAATACTAATTACAATTGAAACGATCGAAAAAGAAATGTGAGTGAATATATGTTGTAAAGTCGAGAATATCATAAAAAAATCCTAAAATAAAAAAGAAAAGAGGGATCCTTCAAGACTGGAATGGAAATAAGGAATTCCATTCATTATTCATTATAATGATTTATTGTATCTCTTTTCGAAGATGCCGCCACTCGGACTCGAACCGAGATGCTCTAGCACTGCTTCCTAAGAGCAGCGTGTCTACCGATTTCACCATGGCGGCTTACTCGAAAACATAATAGCCCATCCATATTCAATCGTCGAGATTCTAAGGAGTCAATTCAATCAAATCTTTTTTAGGGAATCTGACAATCAATGAAAAAACACTCGTTTAAATTACTAATTGAACATTCAACAATCATTCGTATTGTGGGATCGTAGGGTGTTAGGTTTCACTTTCACAAAGAGCTTTCCATTGGTTTCACTTCGCCTGGCATGGAAATGCAGCAGTTGGAACTAGATAGTTCTGTCCTCTATCCAGGCATAGAACTAAAAGGTTTCAATCTTTCTCGGAATTTTAGCGTACTTCAAAAAAAAAATTCTATATTTCTAAAGAAAAGAAAGCTCTCAAGATCTATATTCTATATATAGATATAGATCTTGATGGATTCCACAGCCCAAATATAGGACCCTTATTTGGACTACATATTAGGAATACATAATCCAAAAAAATCCTTCCTAAAGGAAAAAGAAGACTTTTCTTTTCGTTAGTGGATTATGAAAAGTGAATCGATGAGGAAAATGACAACCCCCATCTCACAAATTAGAAAAACCTACTAAAAAGAAAGCGAAAACTTTGTATCTTGTCCTTCACTACTTCGTCAAAAAATGGAGAATACAGTAAGCAGAGGACTTCTTATTCTGCATACCGCAATAACCAGTCCCGTCTCGTATTGATCCGTTGAAAAGAAAAATATGAGTTAATGGAAATCCTTCATTTTAGACATAACAATTCAGGGAGTCATATTGATTCAGATTCTTCCAAGACTTGGTTCTTTTTTTTTTTGTCGTACAAAAAACTTTTTGAATTCCCGGTAGAAAGAGATTTCGCTAATGAAAATGCTTTTCTCGCTGCCCAATACCCCTTTTTTTTCCAAATATTTTTACGAATACGCTTTTTTGACAGAGAAGTACGTTTCTTTGGAACCGCCATTCAAAAATGAGGAGGTTGCTCATTGTTTAGAGTTGGATGTGAAAGACATGTATTGTTCGGATTATTATTCTTTTTATTTTATTCTATTTATTCTCTAAATGATACTTCCTTGATAACATACTAATGGATATACGCGTGCCTCGCATAGAATATTCCTAGGTAAAAAATGGGATAGGTTCTTTTTTAGGGGAACCTTTTTTACAACATACAATATCCGAAGAAAGAAGAATTCCTACTGATTGGTACCTTTCTATCCGAACCCTCATTCGAATCTATATCGTAAGAAAGGTTTTCGAATTCCCCCTAAATACTTAGTTCCACTATAGCTCGTCCGGGGTCGCCGGGGAGCTCGCGTCCTGCCCCGCAGCGCTGGATTCTCCTTCGCCTGGCGCAGTGAGCCGGTTTCTTCAACCTATTGAGACTAGTTATCCCTCCAAAAGCCACTGCAAAGGCGCTGGCCACTTTTCCCAACCAATTATCTCACATGGTACGTACCCCCTCCCTTTTCCCGGTCAGTCCCTACCTAGACAGTAGGAAACTTTCAAAATAACCGGGAATTCTGAATAGCTAACACATTTGTCTTAGAATATGCCGGGCGGATCCTGCCACGGAAGCCCGAAATCTTGTTCTTCGCCCGGCGCAATCAGTCGATTGCCTGAACCGGAAGGAGGGGCCGTCCGGTCCTCGTGGAGTCTCCTCAGGTTGATGGAACTTTGTCTCAAGTTAACTGCAGGGAGTTGACTGTTCCTGTGGATGTGGAGGGATGCAGTTCGACCCGTTCCGTTGTTTGGGGCCGGGGCCTCCACTAATACTAATCGGGACTTCCTTTCGTCTAAAATGGAAAGTTCTGCCGTTAACACGCAACAAGATTCATAGAATCCCCTAGCGACACCCTTTTCCAGTCGTAGGAATGAATTTAGGGGCTCTAGATCGCTGGAATCTTCCCCCTCAAGTGCGCGCTGGCGTCGTAACAGATCCTCGCCAGATTGTAACCGGCGAAACGATTCGTTGAAAAGTAACCAGTGTTTTGCTGACTCGAACCTTTTTCTTTGAATTAGAAAGTCTATCCGCTGAATTGCTTCAGCAGTATCCAAATTTCGAACCCAACGATCCCCATAAGTATGGCGATTATTCCAATAAGACCTTGGGATTGGTACACACCGACAGCAAAAGACCAAGACTCCGCCCCAGAAAGACCAAAAGACAAATTTCCACACTCCTAGGACAAACTCAGAAAACCATTTTCGCAAATTCAACGGACTCACGCAGAAACTAAACAATACGTGAACTCGCCGAAACCATTTGACGACCAAACTAATCTTCCACATTTAAGCCACCTCCCGTGGTTTTTTTTAATACACCTCTACAATTACCCGGTCAATCCCTAATTCGACCGGTAGGGATTCTACTTAGGAGTCATGAATACCTAAACAGATCTCTTTAGGCGGATTCATGATCGAATCATAGATTATAACTCGACTCAAGGGTTGATACCACCAAAACGGAATCAACCCATAATACTCACAGAGGAGAAGATCCGCCCAGCTTTTCCTTTCATGGATCAAATCAGGTTTGATCTTCGTCTTGGAGCTTCACTTTTGCACTTTCCAAAAGGGAAATCTTGAAGTACAAGCGTGGAATTTCTTTGGATAGCATGACACTCTTATGAGTGTTTATGATGTCGTCTAACCGCACACGGAGTTCTTCGTTCTTTGGACCATTTTTAGGAATGGAGTTTCCCAAAAGGCCAATCCGATTCATTCTTTTGAAAAAAGCCTGCTCTTTTTCGGACAAGAGAGTTTTGTTGAACTCTAAGGTCCTATCAAGTATTTGTAAGCGTACTTGAGGATCAAGTATTTTTAAGCGTACTAGAGGAGATGGGCGCGGATTCTCATCGAGAGGCGGTGCCTTGTCCTCATTGTCGAGTTCGGCAATCCCTGATTGGTCCTGAGATTCGTTCTCTTGTACCCCTTCGAGTAGAGCAGTGTCATCGGATTCTTCCATTGGTGTCGTTTCTTCGACACCCTCGAGTCGAGCAGTATCGGATTCTTCCGCGGGGTCTGTGTCTTTGAGAACACAGGTTGTGGAAGGAGGGCTGTTGCTTGTTTTTGCGGAAGAGAAAAAGCGCCACAGGCTCCAACCTCCCCAGCTGCAGAGAGGCAGAGCCACCGCCATGATAAGCACCTGTAGTAATACGGTCAGTTTTCCTGGTCTTTTCATAGGGTCTCCATTCATTTTCATTAGATAAATAAGTTTAATCCAAAAGAGGATTCGATAAAACAAAGGGGGTTGCAGAGAATACCAATACTAGCATATCATATCAAAATGAACTTGTCAATCGGAAATCTAGCGATAGGGAAACTCCCAAATCAAACCAATCATGACTTCATTACTGAATTACTAGATCGTTCGAATTCCGGTTATTCAATTGAAAGATGAAAGGGTGGAATGGAATAGAATAACGGTATTAGACTATCATATAGAATGGAAATCTTTTTACGTTGAGTATAGATATAGAAAGCTATAGAATAATACAGTTCGGAGAATGAGAAGTCCCGATATACACAATTGAACCACTCACTCTACAAGTAAACTCTACAAGTAGGCGCGCTACCGTTTACATTCGGGTAATGATCCGATCGCGGCGCCATTTACAATCTACTCGCTAATTCGGTTAAAAGCAATTCCCAAGATGGATTTCAGACTATCTCCCAATTCTCATCTTTCAATTCGCAGCGCAGTGACAGTTAGTGAAGTAATAGGTATCGTAGAGTTTCCTCGAAGCCTAGGCAGCTTACTCCACGCAATCAGAATTAGTGAATTATCCCGAATAAACTAATACCCAGGTCTTCTTTTGATTGGGTCGAGTTATTGATGGATCCTATGACCCATATCAGAATCAAGTACGAGAATTCTTTTTACTTGTTCTATGAATCGAAATTCTTGTAAGAATTCATGGAATGATTGAAAATGGAAAATTCGAAAAATTCTATTTGAGTTCTTTCCTATTTTTCTTTTTTTATTTATTGGATTGTTCCTTCCGAAAGAGATAAGAGCTGGTGAATCGGAAACAATTCAATTACTCAATTACTAAGAATAGAAAAAACTTTGATTTTCTTATGGAACATACATATCAATATGCATGGATCATCCCTTTCGTTCCGCTTCCGGTTCCTCTAGCAATAGGAGTGGGACTTCTTCTTGTTCCAACGACAACAAAAAATCTGCGCCGCATGTGGGCTTTTCCTAGTGTTTTATTACTAAGTATAGTTATGCTTTTTTCGGCCGACCTGGCGATTCAGCAAATAAACGGGAATTCTATTTATCAATATGTAGGGTCTTGGACCATCCATCATGATTTTTCCTTAGAGTTTGGCGACTTGATCGATCCACTGACTTCTATTATGTCAATATTAATTACTACTGTTGGAATCTTAGTTCTTATTTATAGTGACAATTATCTGTCTCATGATCAAGGATATTTGAGATTTTTTGCTTCTATGAGTTTTTCCAATGCTTCCATGTTGGGATTAGTTACGAGTTCTAATTTGATACAAATTTATATTTTTTGGGAATTAGTTGGAATGTGTTCCTATCTATTAATAGGTTTTTGGTTCACGCGACCAATTGCGTCAAATGCTTGTCAAAAAGCATTTGTAACTAATCGTGTGGGGGATTTTGGTTTATTATTAGGAACCTTAGGTCTTTATTGGATAACAGGTAGTTTCGAATTTCGAGACTTGTTCAAAATAGTCAATAACTTGATTGAGAATCATGGGATAAATTCTTTATTTCTGACTCTGTGTGCCGCCCTATTATTCCTCGGTGCAATTGCGAAATCGGCACAATTCCCCCTTCATGTATGGTTACCTGATGCCATGGAGGGACCCACTCCGATTTCGGCTCTTATACATGCTGCTACTATGGTAGCAGCGGGCATTTTTCTTGTAGGCCGGCTTCTACCTCTTTTCGCAGTTATACCGTACGTAATGAATCTCATTTCTTTGATAGGTATAATAACAGTACTCTTAGGAGCTACTTTGGCTCTGGCTCAAATAGACATTAAGAGAAGTTTAGCTTATTCTACAATGTCGCAATTGGGTTATATTATGTTAGCTTTCGGTATGGGGTCTTATCAAGCTGCTTTATTTCATTTGATCACTCATGCCTATTCGAAAGCATTATTATTTTTAGGCTCTGGATCCATTATTCATTCAATGGAAAGAATTATTGGATATTCTCCAGATAAAAGTCAGAATCTGGCTCTTATGGGGGGTTTCAAAAAATATGTGCCAATTACAAAAACTGCTTTTTTGTTAGGTACACTTTCTCTTTGTGGCATTCCACCTCTTGCTTGTTTTTGGTCAAAAGACGAAATTCTTAACGATAGTTGGTTGTATTCACCTATTTTCGCGATCATAGCTTGTTCCACAGCAGGATTAACTGCATTCTATATGTTTCGGATCTATTTACTTACCTTTGAAGGGCATTTAAACGTTTATTTTCAAAATTTCAGTGGAAAAAAAAATAGCTCGTTCTATTCAATAGCCATATGGGGTAAAGAAGGAAGGAAAGGAATTAACAAAGATCTTCTTTTATCCACAATGAATAATAATGAGAGGGCTTCCTTTTTTTCTAAAAAAAGAGATCCAATGGGTCCAATGGGTGGGAATGTACAAAATAGGAGGCGATCCTTTATGAAAATGACTCATTTTGTCAATATCAATAAAGAAATTCCCCCATATCCTCATGAATCGCATAATACTATGCTATTGCCGCTGCTTGGGTTGGCTCTATTTAGTTTGTGTGTTGGATCTATAGGAATTCCTTTCGATCAAGGAGGAATGGATTTCAATAGGAATATATTATCCAAATGGTTAACTCCGTCTATCAATCTTTTACATAAAAATTCGAACAATTCTGCGGATTGGTATGATTTTCTTACAAATGCAACTTTTTCAGTCAGTATAGTCTCTGTAGGAATCTTTGTAGCATTCTTTTTTTATAGGCCTGTTTCTTCATCTTTACAGAATTTGGACTTAATCAATTCATTTGTGAAAATGAGTCCTAAGAGACTTCTTGGGGACAAAATAATCAATGTGATATATACTTGGTCATCGAATCGTGCTTACATAGATCTTTTTTATTCAACAACACTAAGTAGGGGTATAAGAGGATTATCCGCACTAACTCATTTTTTTGATAGACGAGTAATTGGTGGAATTACGAATGGCATTGGTACGACAACCTTCTTTATAGGAGAAGTTCTAAAATATGTAGGGGGGGGGAGAATCTCTTCTTATCTATTCTTCTATTTCTCCTATGTATCAATCTTGTTATTAATTTATTTACTTTACTCATTTTTTACTTAAAAAGAAAAGAAAGATCGACTCTCATTAATGAGAGTCGATCTTTCTTTTCTCCAATAACCTATCTTCTCTAGTTCCCGCCTTCGAAGCGCCTTGCGGAACGCCCTTTCTGGCTCTAGTATAGTAGTAGCTTCCTGGCGGATCCATTGAATCTCTTGCCGCGGAGCGCTTCTCCTTAGGTAACTCTTTTTTTTCTTCCTGGGCCGCGGGTCGTGGCTCCCCGTAGCCCAGGTCAGTTCTATGGATGAATCCTCACTCAACGAAATCACACAAAAAAGACTCGGGGGATAAAAAAAACATGCATTTTTGGATCCCCCGAGCCACGAATCTTTCTTTCTTTGACTTTGAGAAAAAAGTTGCTATTTCGAAGTGTTCGCATTGATGCGTCAGATCCATATCGCAGAGCTCTCTTTTTCTCTTGGTTAGGGTTATTCTTCCTTCCACTTCCACGGAACCTCAGGCGCACGCACCGTATGACTGCAGAACTTTTGTTAAGTTTGCCCGGCTCTGCTCTAACGCTATTATTTTCAAATTGTTCTCCCATAATTCATCATTTTGCAAATGTATTTTCATTTCTAGCTCAGTTTGGAGGGTTATCTGTTTTTCCCCGAGGTGGTAGACTTCCTCACGCAGGCGGAGGTTTTGCTCATGCAGAATGACAGAATTGTCATTGTCCAGGAACCCAACCCGGCTCTCCAACTCTAACCGACCACTTTCGAGGGTTTTCTGTTTTTCCCGGAGGTGGCGGTTTTCCTCATGCAGGCGGAGGTTTTCCTCCTGCAGAGTGGCAGAATTGTCCTGGAACCAGGAAACCTGTTTCTCCGCATCTTCGATATGTGTCGTTGACGTTATAGAGAGTTCTCGGTATGAATCACGAGAGCTTACGAGTTCTCTTTGAGTATATAGCCATAACGTGGCTAAGCCGCCCAACTGGCTTTTGGTTCGTGCCAGCTCGGAGGCAAGGGCGCAATTTTGTTCCCATAAAATCTGGGACTGGTCTCGCCGATCGAGAGGACCCTCATCGATGTCGCGGTTGTGTGGGTTCAACCGTAAAGAGGAAGGTGTTAGCCCAAAAAGTAAGTTCTTTTCCCTTTTCCAGGTCTAGGTCTGCCTTGAGAGTCCACGTTTTCGGTACCGTGATTCATTGGATGAACTATTCCAAAGGTTTT